CGGGACTCTATCTTTATTCTCGTCTGATTAATCAGTTTTTCAAAAGATTTATCAGACTATGGAGTGAATGATTTGATTAATGAATATTCTATTCGATTCTTTCTTCAACTTGGAATCGATTCTTTTTATTTTTCATATAAATCATATAAATTGATTTTGCATATAATTGCATATAAATAAAAAAAAATACGGGTTCGGTTCGTCTTTTTTGAAATAGTTTTTCATTAGTATACCTATTTATTTTATATAGGTATATCTTGCATCCTTTCTGGAGTTTCGATATAAGGATTCCTTTACCAACAGTCAACTCCATTTGTTAGAATAGCTTCCATTGAGTCTCTGCACCTATCCTTCTTTTTATTATTCTCGCTTGCTGAACCTTTGTTTTTTTTTCGTAAAATAATAGGATTTGGCCCAGGATTGCCCATTTTTCATTCCAGGGTTTCTCTGAATTTGAAAGTTATCACTTAGTAGGTTTCCATACCAAGGCTCAATCCAATCCAATTAAGTCCGTAGCGTCTACCAATTTCGCCATATCCCCTTTGTGTCTTGAGATTAAGATCTCATTAGGATGCCCTTCCTTCCCCCTTTCTCCTTCCTTTCCCCTTTCTTTCATTTATTTATTTTCTTTCTTTTTATGCGAAACCGTTGAATTTAGTAGATATAGATACTGATTCTTATATCGAAGGGTCGTTACCTATTTTATTTCTTGTTTGTTTATCTTCTTTCGTCTCTATCGGAGACCCATATTTATTTGGTCCAATCAGAAAATATTTTATCATTTCTGTATTCGCAATTCAATATAGATGGATATTCCATAACATATATATGCGCCTCTTACTCTCAGTTTTCTCAGGCAATTTGGTGGAATACTCGAACGGTCGATTCTTTTTTTCGTCTTAGCTTCCGACTTTATGAATGAAAACAAAAGAAAGGAGTCTCTCATTATGATCTGGATTTCATTTCTATGGGTTGCATCTTTTTTCTTTAATTTCATTTTTATTCTTATCCTTTTATTAGACTATTAGACTATCCTATATAACCATAATAAGATAACTAAAAAAATGAAAATTCAAATTGAATTTATTCATTATTAATTTTATAATATAATAGCTAGAACTAATTATTTAATAGCTAGAACTAATTATTCCATTCATTTCTATTTCGAATTCGAAGATAATTCGAATTATTTAGTCTAAAAAACAAAGTTTCATTCGAATTATCTAGACTTATAACGTATCATTTATATAATGATAATATATATATAAATGCATAAAAAGATTTTCACTCTAATTATCCAATTATTAGATTCTATTTAGAACTCTAAACTAAATAAATTAAATCTATTAAATCTATCTATTAAATTCAATTTATATCTATATAAAAAATGATATCTAATTTTAATGTAAAATATACTAAAATATAAAATAAAAATAGAGTCAAAAATAGAGTAATATTATACTAATATATATAATATACTAAATAGAATATACTAATAGAATAAATATAACATATAATATAATAAATAGAATATAAAATATAATAAATAGAATATAAAAAAATATAACTAAGATAAAAAAAGATAAATAATATATGGAATTCATACTCATAGATAAATAATAAATATATATAAATATATATAAATCTTTTTATAATTATAAATTATAATTATAAAATTATAATGAATTTTTAATAATTATAATATTAATAATATGATTAAATTAAAATCTAATTTTGAATATGATTAAAATATAATCAAATAGAATTAAATAATTAAAATAATTTTTTAAATTTTAAATAGAATTATTATATTCTTAATTATTATATTCTAATAATATTAGATTGAATATTAGATTGAATCTACCATTATTATATTAAATATGTTATATTAAGTATGGCATTTAAAATTTTTAATTCTAGTTTTTCTAAATTCGAGTCTTTCGAGTCTATAATTCATATTAATAATTCATAGTAATTATGCAAAACTAATAGATTAGAGATAAGAAGATAGTTAATAGATAAGATCGTAATAGTTTGCTGAATTCCTATGGATACAAAATTTCTATTATTTTATTTGAGCCCGCTTAGCTCAGAGGTTAGAGCATCGCATTTGTAATGCGATGGTCATCGGTTCGATTCCGATAGCCGGCTTTCCCTATTTGTTTGCTTTTTTACTTTTTTACATGATTGATAATGTTTTTTTGAAATCAAAGAACATTGAAAAAGCTTTTTCCCCTTTTCTTTCCAAAGGTCAACGATCTGTTTATTATGTCGTAGAAACTTCCAATTAGGAATAAAATTGGAGGAGTTAGATCTTTGCAGAATAAATCAAGAAAAAAAAAGGAAACTTTTTTTTTGGTTTAAGGTTTAATTTAATTTAAATTTATTTATATTTTTATTTAATTTATTTATATTTTTATTTATTATAATTATATATATTTTAATTTCTATTTTTTGTATACATTACATACAATAGAAAAAAGTATGGATATTGATCCAA